GAATCCCGACTCCCTTTTTGATTTCCATTCTATTTCGATATGGTGTAGACCTAATTCTTATACAAAGAAAACTCTCTCGCTTCACTTTGTCTCGTTTTCTCTAGAATCTCTAGAAAAAGGAATTCCTCTATCCTTTATTTAATGATAATCAGAGACTATTAAATAAAAATAAAAATACTACTAATTAGAACCTAATTAAGATAGGATGACTAATGTATGCAGCCTAATGAGGAGTAATACTATAAAAAAAAAGAAAGAACTCTATTTCAGAACTATGAGACAGAATATTCTGTTTTCTTATTTACTCTTTCTTTTTTTTTTTATTTTATTTTTCTATTTAAAGTAGATCGATTTAGATAATGTATCTATAAGCAAAGTAATAGACTTCAAACAAAGTAGGAATTCGCAAGATGGAGAAAATCATTGCAGTTATTATAGGGAAGTCTAGGGACTTAGAGCATATCCTATTTGAAGGAGGATGGAATTCAAATCGGGTAAGGGATCCTTCCTTCTATTGATTTGATAGAAATTCGTTTTTCTTTTCCTGTCTATATGATTTTCGATGAATGAGTCTGTGGTAATGCTTTTATCTCTATTCTATGGCGCAAGCGACCGTCCAGTCTATAAACAAGTACTAATGATAAAATGAAAACTATACTAAAGGAAACATAGGATCTCTATCCTAAAATCTAAAAATAGTACATATTAGGGCTATACGGATTCGAACCGTAGACCTTCTCGGTAAAACAGATCAAACGGATTATTATCGAAATGATTCGAACTGTTTCAAAGACCCAACATGCATTTTTTTGCATTGGGCTCTTTCATCAACTGATGTAAAGATCAGTTAGTCCACCATAGTTTTTCTTTACGGAAAGATAATGAGATGGCTCCCTATGCTCTGATTGATTATTTGTATTATGATCTATCTAGGAGCAATACCAAAGTGTTTCAAAGGAGGATTACCTTGACTTAGGTCTGCCTCCGGCCTAAATTAAATCAACCTAAGTGAAATGGAGTCTCTATCGTTCCGCTGCAAGAGTTGACTATGAGACTTCATACACCTTAAAGTTCATAGAACGAAAAGAAGTTTTTCGGAGGCCCTTATCCTCATTACGCCTAGCATTTAGTGGGCTGGATATTTACCTTATCAACTAGCAAATCAATAAGGGTTCTATTTGATTAGGCACCTGAATTGGCACCTGAATCGGACTGAACCGACTGTTTGTCAGGCTACTGTTCTCCTATTCTCTCGAATCCATGAAGTAAGACATTGATTTTGCAATAAGATCAATTATGTTCATTGCATAATAAGCTCCCTTGAAAAGCATTGGCGCACGTGTAAGCGAGTTGCTCTACCGAACTGAGCTATAGCCCTTGTCAGAGATATCTTAACATATAGATAATTTCTTGTCAAGATGAATATTCTCTAATGCCAGAGGATATCCCTTTGATCTGTTTACTATATAACATACCAATAACGGAGCAGTATTGCTTATAAAAAGGATTCGATCTATAATCGATCGAAGTAATGGGTCTTCCCTTGTGGTAATAAATTGCCTACTTAACTCAGTGGTTAGAGTATTGCTTTCATACGGCGGGAGTCATTGGTTCAAATCCAATAGTAGGTAGGTAGGTAGAAAAATTACTAGATAGCATTGGACTTACTTCGCTTCGCTATCTAATAACTTTTTCTACCCCTCTTCCCTTTTTCTTTGTATCAACTAAACCTTTGGATTGTCTTCAATTGGATGGGGGAATCCAATTGATAGCCTCGACCCGTATCCTAGCTCGTCTGAGAGCTAGCTTCGCTTCAACCAATTCTTTCGTACCCTCAGCTCTACTCAAGTTAGCTTCGGCTATTTCAAGTGCCTGTTGAGCTTCTTCCGGATCAATGTCACTACCCAATTCCGCATCATTTCCTAAAATGATGATCTCATTATTAACTATTCTCGCAAAACCGCTCCACAGAACCGCCGTTAACCATTGGTCGTTGAGGAGGCGTATTCTCAAAGGACCCATATCTACAGCTGTGTTAATGGGGGCGTGGTTTGGTAATACGCCAATTTGGCCACTATTAGTAGATAAAATGATTTCTTTCACTTCACAATCCCAAATAATTCGCTTAGGAGTTAGTACATAAAGATTTAATTTCATTTCTTCAATTTGTTCTCCTCTTCTAAGTTTATAGCTTTCGTGCTAGCTTCATCGATGTTACCCACCAAATAAAAAGCCTGTTCGGGTAGGCCGTCTAATTCTCCGGAAAGGATTAGTTGAAATCCCCTAATTGTTTCTGCAAGACCAACATACTTTCCTGCAGAACCGGTAAAAACTTCTGCCACAAAGAACGGTTGTGATAAGAAACGTTCAATTTTTCGTGCTCTTGCTACAGTTAAACGATCCTCCTCCGATAATTCATCCAACCCAAGAATTGCGATAATGTCCTGAAGTTCTTTGTAACGTTGTAAAGTTTGCTTAACTCTTTGCGCAGTTTCATAATGTTCGTTGCCAACGATCCGAGGCTGTAACATAGTTGAGGTTGAATCTAAAGGATCTACTGCTGGATAAATACCCTTGGAAGCTAATCCTCTGGAAAGTACGGTAGTAGCATCCAAATGTGCAAATGTTGTGGCAGGAGCAGGGTCGGTCAAATCGTCCGCAGGTACATAAACCGCTTGGATCGAAGTTATAGATCCCTTTTTGGTAGAAGTAATTCTTTCTTGCAAAGAACCCATTTCTGTACTAAGAGTAGGTTGATAACCCACTGCGGAGGGCATTCTCCCTAATAAAGCGGATACCTCCGATCCTGCTTGAACAAAACGAAAGATATTATCGATGAATAGAAGCACGTCTTGCTTATTAACATCTCGGAAATATTCTGCCATAGTTAGGGCAGTTAAACCAACTCTCATACGAGCTCCCGGCGGTTCATTCATTTGGCCATAGACTAGAGCTACCTTTGATTCCTCAATATTTTTTTCATTAATTACTCCGGATTCTTTCATTTCCATATAAAGATCATTTCCTTCACGAGTCCGTTCCCCTACTCCGCCAAATACGGATACGCCTCCATGAGCTTTAGCAATGTTGTTGATTAATTCCATGATGAGTACTGTTTTACCTACTCCAGCCCCCCCAAATAGTCCGATTTTTCCTCCACGTCGATAAGGAGCTAAAAGATCGACCACCTTAATACCTGTTTCAAAGATGGATAATTTCGTATCTAACTCGATAAAGGCAGGCGCAGATCTATGAATAGGGAATGTTGCACTAGTATCTACAGGACCCAAATTGTCAATAGGTTCCCCAAGAACGTTGAAAATTCGTCCGAGAGTAGCTCCACCGACTGGAACACTGAGAGGAGCTCCCGTGTCAATCACTTCCATTCCTCTCATCAACCCGTCTGTAGCACTCATAGCTACAGCTCTAACTCTATTATTTCCTAATAATTGTTGTACCTCACAAGTCACATTAATTTGCTTACCGGCAGTGTCTCTACTCTTGACTACCAAAGCGTTATAAATATAAGGTAACTTGCCTGGGGGAAAAGTGATATCCAGCACGGGTCCAATAATTTGATCGATACTCCCTGTGCTTTTTTCTTCAATTGTGGAAACCCCGGGACGAGAAGTAGTAGGATTGGTTCTCATAATTATCACATAATTTTCAAAAAAAAAGAATTTGTCGAAATTTATCTTTTTTTCTTGTTGAATAATGCCAAATCAAATCCAAAAAAAGAGACAAAAATCCAAAAGTCAAAAGGAAATGAATTAGTTAATTCAATAAGAGAGAAAAGGGGACCAGGACTTGATTTCGTTGCCCAAGCGAATCCCATTCAATCGTTTACTCATGGAATGAGTCCGTTGGAAAGTTCAATCAATCTTTTTTTCATATACATTTCGCCTTTTGTAGAGGATCTGTCCCTACTCTACTTTCCTATCTAGGACTTCGATATACAAAATATATACTACTGTGAAGCATAGATTGCTGTCAACAGAGAATTTTCTTAGTATTTAGGTATTTACATTCAAAATAAGAAAGGGCCTATTAAGAACTTGTAAAATAAGGATTAGGGATTGATTTGGGTTGCGCTATATCTATCAAAGAGTATACAATAATGATGGATTTGGTGAATCAAATCCATGGTTTAATAACGAACCATGTTAACTTACCATAACAACAACTCAATTCCTATCGAATTCCTATAGTAGAATTCCTATAGGATAGAACATACACAGGGTGTACGCATTATATATGAATGAAACATATTCATTAACTTAAGCATGCCCTCCATTTTCTTTAATGAGTTGATATTAATTGAATATCCTTTTTGTTTTAAAAGATTTTTGCAAAGGTTTCATTTACGCCTAATCCATATCGAGTAGACCCTGTCGTTGTGAGAATTCTTAATTCATGAGTTGTAGGGAGGGACTTATGTCACCACAAACAGAAACTAAAGCAAGTGTTGGATTTAAAGCTGGTGTTAAGGATTATAAATTGAATTACTACACCCCGGAGTATGAAACCAAGGATACTGATATCTTGGCAGCATTCCGAGTAACTCCTCAGCCGGGGGTTCCGCCCGAAGAAGCAGGGGCTGCAGTAGCTGCCGAATCTTCTACTGGTACATGGACAACTGTTTGGACTGATGGACTTACCAGTCTTGATCGTTACAAAGGACGATGCTATCACATCGAGCCCGTTGTTGGGGAGGAAAATCAATATATCGCTTATGTAGCTTATCCATTAGACCTATTTGAAGAGGGTTCTGTTACTAACATGTTTACTTCCATTGTGGGTAACGTATTTGGTTTCAAAGCCCTACGCGCTCTACGTCTGGAGGATCTGCGAATTCCCACTACTTATTCAAAAACTTTCCAAGGTCCGCCTCATGGTATCCAAGTTGAAAGGGATAAGTTGAACAAGTACGGCCGTCCTTTTTTGGGATGTACTATTAAACCAAAATTGGGATTATCCGCAAAAAATTATGGTAGAGCGTGTTATGAGTGTCTACGCGGTGGACTTGATTTTACCAAAGATGATGAAAACGTAAACTCACAACCATTTATGCGCTGGAGGGACCGTTTTGTCTTTTGTGCCGAAGCAATTTATAAAGCACAGGCCGAAACCGGTGAAATCAAGGGGCATTACTTGAATGCGACTGCAGGTACAGTCGAAGAAATGATGAAGAGAGCTATATTTGCGAGAGAATTAGGGGCTCCTATTGTAATGCATGACTACTTAACTGGGGGATTTACCGCAAATACTAGTTTGGCTCATTATTGCCGCGACAATGGCCTACTTCTTCACATTCACCGGGCAATGCATGCAGTTATTGATAGACAGAAAAATCATGGTATGCATTTTCGTGTATTAGCTAAAGCATTGCGTATGTCTGGGGGAGATCATGTCCACGCCGGTACAGTAGTAGGTAAGTTAGAAGGGGAACGCGAAATGACTTTAGGTTTTGTTGATTTATTGCGCGATGATTTTATTGAAAAAGATCGTGCTCGCGGTGTCTTTTTCACTCAGGACTGGGTATCCATGCCAGGTGTTATACCGGTGGCTTCAGGGGGTATTCATGTTTGGCATATGCCAGCTCTGACCGAAATCTTTGGAGATGATTCCGTATTACAATTTGGTGGAGGAACTTTAGGACATCCTTGGGGAAATGCACCTGGTGCAGCAGCTAATCGAGTGGCTTTAGAAGCTTGTGTACAAGCTCGTAACGAAGGACGCGATCTTGCTCGTGAAGGTAATGAAATTATCCGAGCAGCTTGCAAATGGAGTCCTGAACTAGCCGCAGCTTGTGAAGTATGGAAGGCGATCAAATTCGAGTTCGAGCCGGTAGATAAACTAGATAAGTAGATAAAACTAGATATAAAGAAGGTCTAAATAAAAAAGAAGCGAAATAGAAAGAGAAAAAATCAGTTACGAAATGCAGTAATTCTTCTTTATTCTTCTAATTGATTGCAATTAAACTCGGCTCAATCTTAAAAAAAAAAGATTGAGCCGAATAAAAATGGATCTTGATACGATCATGAGACTTGACAAATCGAGATTCCTCTATTCTATATATTTAGAATATATAAAGGTATAATACAATAAATAAATACAAATATAGTATTATCATATGATAATGGAATCAAATACGCAGTATTTACAGAAAAAGGTCTTTATTTATTGAGAAAGAATCAATGAAAAAAGATTAGGAATCGCAATGCTACTATACGTGTCCGGAGGAGTATTCGGAATAATATTCTTCTATAATCCATTCTTGCGTCTTGCGCGGGGTCTTACTAATAGGACTTCGCTGCACGGGACGGGTCTTCATCGAAAGAAAAGCTAACTCCACCCGGCATTTTCATACCCTTTGGGTGGTATATCGCCTTAAAAAGTCTAAGGGGGTAGTATGAGATCTGTAGTAAGTAAGAGAATTTGCCCTTTGATTTTGATTGAGTATGCTATTTTTCCGCCTTTACCGCGCATTATTGTATAAGCTTCTATAGGATAGAGGACCGCGTATGCAGGAAGGAAATTAGAGCTTAATAAAAAAGTCTAAAAAAGCTTCAACTTTATGGCACTATCAATCAACTAAAAAGCCCTATGTATGAATCCTTACAACCGGTGGGATAGGATAAGAGCGAGTTTCGGTATACTGGGGCTGGGGGATATCCTTATTTCAAAACCTGACGCGCATCTTGCGTTTGTAGGGGTCCGAGAGTGGTTGAAGAAGTATTGCATGTGGAAGTAGGTAGACGAAACTTATTTAGGATTCGAAATGGGCGCATTCGACTAAAAGTCGTACTGAGACCTTTTTAAAAGGATATTCTGAAAGAGGTATTTCATTTTCACAATCGCTTTCTTTTGAATCCAATTTCAAGTTCGATTAGAAGGATAGAAAGGCCGTGAGGACGGGAAAAGAAAAATCAAATCTTTTTAATTTTAATTAGTTCTCTTTTTTTGCAATTTTCTTATTATCCATTCCATTCATTTTTTTTATAGAATAGAATACTATTCTATAAAAAATCTTTATTTTGCAAACTAAAAAATACAATAGTCAATATTCCTTATAATAGATATACTTAATTATATTATAAGAATCTTAAGATATTTTTCGAATAGATAGAAATAGTAAATTTGAATTGAGACACCTATTCTATGACGGATTTTAACTTACCTTCTATTTTCGTGCCTTTAGTAGGCTTAGTATTTCCGGCAATTGCAATGGCTTCTTTATTTCTTTATGTGCAGAAAAATAAGATTGTCTAGAACCGACGGGGGCGAATTTTCTCAATGTATTTCCACGCAGGATCATAATACAGATATTTTTTAGTGTAAGTAATATAATAGGGTATGTGGCTCTTTCTACACACAAACGAAAAACGGCTATGGATGCGGATATAGGCTACGAGCATAAATGCATGCATATGCGGAGCCGGGTATAGCGAGTTTTATTTGAAGTGGATCAACGAATATTTTTTGAATAGAAAGTCAATGTATCTAACCAATTATTTCACAGGAGTACTCGTTGCTGAAGGCGATTTCAGAATCAAAAAAAGTAAAGTCAAAATCATTTAGCTTATTCTCTCAATTTCAATCGACCGCTGCTGGATTTAGTATATCTAATATGAATTGGCGATCAGAACACATATGGATAGAACTTCTAAAAGGTTCTCGAAAAAGAGGTAATTTTTTCTGGGCCTGTATTCTTTTTCTAGGTTCACTAGGATTCTTATCAGTTGGGGCTTCCAGTTATCTTGGTAAGAATATGATATCTGTACTTCCATCTCAACAAATTCTTTTTTTTCCACAGGGGGTCGTGATGTCTTTCTACGGAATCGCGGGCCTATTCATTAGCTCCTACTTGTGGTGCACTATTTTGTGGAATGTAGGCAGTGGTTATGACCGATTCGATAGAAAAGAGGGAATAGTGTGCATTTTTCGTTGGGGATTTCCTGGAATAAAACGTCGCGTCTTCCTTCGATTCCTTATGCGGGATATCCAATCAATTAGAATTCAGGTTAAAGAGGGTCTTTATCCTCGTCGTATCCTTTATATGGAAATCCGGGGCCAGGGGGTCATTCCCTTGACTCGTACTGATGAGAAGTTTTTTACTCCACGAGAAATAGAACAAAAAGCTGCCGAATTGGCCTATTTCTTGCGTGTACCAATTGAAGTATTTTGAGTACCGATTGCATTTTTTTGAAATGAATTGAATGAGGACGAATTGGAAGAAGATTTTCTCAACACGGGGAGGGGGTCCCTTCAAAATTGGATTCGTTATTGTAAGGGGATTTTCGAGTATTTATCTAAAGGAAGGAACAAACGAGGATAAGAGAAAATTGCTTCTAATTTGTTTTGTCCAAGTGAGATATATGGCATAATATTCTTCCATTTTCATCCGAAAGCGCTTTTTTTTATTCTATTTCTCTATTCCACTCCACCTAGATCTAAGAAAGAACCCAATGCAATGAAATTCCACTAGTATACAAAAAAGAGAAATAGATACAAGGTCTCAAACATTGTTATAGAATTTTTGCTTCAAAGAAAAAAGAAATATCATATAGAGTCAGCGAATGAAATAGAGTCAGCGAATGAAGCGGATTCATTAACAACTCAATTTACAGATCAAAAATGAAAAAAAAGAAAGCGTTGCCTTCTTTCCTATATCTTGTATTTATCGTACTTTTGCCCTGGGGGGTCTCTTTCTCTTTTAACAAATGTCTGGAACTTTGGATTAAGAATTGGTGGAATACCAGGCAATCCGAAACTCTCTTAACTGATATTCAAGAGAAAAAGGTTCTAGAAAGATTCATAGAATTAGAAGAACTTTTTCTCTTGGACGAAATGATAAAAGAGAAACCGAAGACACATGTACAAAAACCTCCTATAGGAATACACAAGGAAATAATACAATTGGCCAAAATTGATAATGAGGATCATCTCCATATCATTTTGCATTTCTCGACAAATATAATCTGTTTGGCTATTCTAAGTGGTTCTTTTTTTCTGGGTAAAGAGGAACTTGTCATTTTAAATTCTTGGGTTCAGGAATTCTTCTATAACTTAAATGACTCAATAAAAGCTTTTATTATTCTTTTAGTTACTGATTTTTTTGTTGGATTTCACTCCACCCGCGGTTGGGAACTACTAATTCGTTGGGTCTACAATGATCTTGGATGGGCTCCTAACGAGCTAATTTTCACTATTTTTGTTTGTAGTTTTCCAGTGATTCTAGATACATGTTTGAAATTTTGGGTCTTTTTTTGTTTAAACCGTCTATCTCCTTCGCTTGTAGTCATTTATCATTCAATTAGTGAAGCATAAACTCATTCGATCTCCTGATATTAATCAAATTAGCATCTTTCTTCTTTTAGAAAGAAAGCCCTTTTGCTTTTTAGCAAAATTCTTTCTATTTCTACCTGCTCAAGATATTCATCATTCCAGTACAACTGTTGCAGTAGAATGACAACAGACTCGTGTATAGGGAACTAGATTAGCTTAGCTACCTATCTAATTTATTGTAGAAATTCCGGGATCTGCGATTGGACATGGAAAATAGAAATACTTTTTCTTGGGTAAAGGAACAGATGATTCGATCGATTTCTGTATCGATCATGATATACGTAATAACTCGGACATCTATTTCAAATGCATATCCCATTTTTGCGCAGCAGGGTTATGAAAACCCACGAGAAGCAACCGGACGAATTGTATGTGCAAATTGCCATTTAGCTAATAAGCCCGTGGATATTGAAGTTCCCCAAGCTGTGCTTCCCGATACTGTATTTGAAGCAGTTCTTCGAATTCCTTATGATATGCAACTGAAACAAGTTCTTGCTAATGGGAAAAAGGGAGGGTTAAATGTGGGTGCTGTTCTTATTTTGCCCGAGGGATTCGAATTAGCGCCCCCCGACCGTATTTCTCCTGAGTTGAAAGAAAAGATAGGAAATCTCTCTTTTCAGAGTTATCGTCCCGATAAAAAAAATATTCTTGT